TTTTTTCATTGTCCGGAAACAAGTATGATTGGATGAAAGAAAGTGAAGAAAAAATAATTGGAATCAATAATTGTAATGAATTGTTGGATTGGATCTCAATCAAAATTTGGATCTAACTACAAGGAAGAGGCTTTATTTGAAAATATCGAACGAAAAAAAATGGAAAACAGGGTATTCCATAAAAATGGAATTCAAAATAATAATTCAAAAAGAGTTTTGTTTTTCAATGAAGTTACACGATCCAGTTCGTTTATTCTTGACGACTTGGTTGATCGGAATCGCGAGATGGCTCTAGATCTTAGAAATGAGGAAGCGTTTTCATTTTATATGCCTGTCACTTTCTCTTTGTTCGTGCTGTCTATAATGATAGATGAATCAAAAATTTCAATTGAACTTATTCTTTCAATTGGTAGTTTTGTATATCTTCCTGTTTTAGGAAAATGGAAACTTAGGTAAATGCTTTAGAAACATATGTATAAAAATACCAGATTTCATTTAGCCCCTTCATGCTTACTATAACCAGTTATTTCGGTTTTCTACTAGTGGCTTTAACTATAACTTCAGCTCTATTTATTGGTCTGAGCAAGATACGACTTATTTAAAATTTCTATTTGAAAGAAACAATTTAGAAAGGAAATCCTTCTGCGAGATTCTGTGTATTCTAGAGTTACTTACCTTGCTCAATTCTCAATTCTTGGTCATTGAGATTCACATCAACTCGGATTAATATTTAGGTATAGATATTACCGCTTTTTTTCTCCTTTTCAAAAAAAAAATTGAAATGATTGAAGTTTTTCTATTTGGAATCGTATTAGGTCTAATTCCTATTACTTTGGCTGGATTATTCGTAACTGCATATTTACAATACAGGCGTGGCGATCAGTTGGATCTTTGATTAATTCACATTTGATTGGCTTCTTCCTTAATCCACAGGAGGTCAAATTCTAATTGTTGTGCAGGCGACTGAATTCATTTCAGTTTAATTGGATCCATGAAGAAAAAATGAAGAAAAAATCACGCTCTGTAGGATTTGAACCTACGACATCGGGTTTTGGAGACCCACGTTCTACCGAACTGAACTAAGAGCGCTTTCTTATCAGAATAGAAAAGAATGTAAAGAAAAGATTCTTTTTTTTTTTAATCCATTTTCGTTTTATATGCATATATTCTATAGTTTCATAAAAATGAGCGATTCCGCGCAACGGCAACGCAATTTGAACCGATCTCGGTTCATTCCTCGTTACTGCTCAAAGGGGCAGTAATAGGTAGGGATGACAGGATTTGAACCCGTGACATTTTGTACCCAAAACAAACGCGCTACCAAGCTGCGCCACATCCCTTGAATTGTTCTACAGTGTAATTGTAGAGAATTCCTGTCTTGTTTTCCACATCCCTATTTCCTGCATTGATAAACGCAGTTTTCTGCCCCTTTCGTCTTTTTTGGCCTCATTTAACATATTTAACATATAATAATAAGAAAAGGAAATCTTACGGATCGTTGTACATTTCAATTGGAATTAGGGATTCCGTGTACAACTCTAAGTGGCCCTTAACTACATATGCATCTGATCATCTATGCATGCATTATCTTTATGTATTAAAATAAAGGAGGTTTTTCAATGCGAGATCTAAAAACATACCTCTCCGCGGCCCCAGTACTAAGTACGCTATGGTTCGGGGCTTTAGCAGGTCTATTGATAGAGATTAATCGTTTTTTCCCCGATGCGTTGACATTCCCCTTTTTTTCATTCTAGCTATTGACACCGGAAGGAAGAAGATTAGAAATACAATCAAATATCTGTGACTAATCCCCCCCTTATTCTCTTTTTTCCCTTTTTTCTAATTTTTAGAATAAGGGACGAAAGAGAAAGAATAAAAGTGGATTCAACGTCTGCGAGACTCAAGCCCAAATTCGAATTAAACGTGGGAGTAGAGTAGGAAAGTCGGGGTCTAGGGCAAGAATACAAGATCTTTTTAACTGCTCTTCGGGGTTAAATAGAGTTTCAAACTCATTATCATTGTCTTACTTATTATTTACTATGACTTTGGGCCTTGCTTTTTCGATTTAATTGATTTTTATCTTTTTTTTTCTTTTAGAGTTGGATTTCAAGTTAATAACTTCTATTTTTTCCTTTCTTTTTCTTCATTTCGAATTAAAATAGATAGAGTTGAGTAAATCAAAAATCCAAAGGAGGTTCATGGCCAAGAAGAAAGATGCGCGGGTAACGGTAATTTTGGAATGTACCAGTTGTATACAAAACGGTGTTAAGAAGGTATCAAAGGGTATTTCCAGATATATTACTCAAAAGAACCGGCACAATACGCCCAATCGATTAGAATTGAGAAAATTCTGTCCCTATTGTTACAAACATATGATTCATGGGGAAATAAAGAAATAGATTGAACCAAGTATGTCTTATCCTTGAAAGGGGGAAAAATGCCATTATATAGAACACATTGAAATATAAATAGAAGATATTGCATTTAACTAAAAAGAATCCTATTTAGAGTTAAATTGGAGTTAAAATGACAATTAAGAAATAGGATTTTCGGGATAAGAAATAAACTAAACAAATAAACCATGGATAAATCCAAGCGACCCTTTCTTAAATCCAAGCGATCTTTTCGTAGGCGTTTGCCCCCGATTCAATCGGGGGATCGAATTGATTATAGAAACATGAGTTTAATTAGTCGATTTATTAGTGAACAGGGAAAAATATTATCTAGACGAGTGAATAGGTTGACCTTGAAACAACAACGATTAATTACTATTGCTATAAAACAAGCTCGTATTTTATCTTTGTTACCTTTTCTCAATAATGAAAAACAATTTGAAAGAATTGAGTCGACCACTAGAACTACTGGTCTTAGAACCAGAAATAAATAGGCTTGTTTTTTGTTCACTTCAATCAGAATTCCAATCCGAACTCAAAGATGGATTGGTGTTTTATTTGACAAATGTTAGAATGCAGATTTTTATGTCGTAAAAAAAGATTTTTTTATTGAACGTGTTCACTCATTTTGACTACTTTAAACGCATTTCTCGGAGTCATTTTGACTCAAACTCCACCCTCCCGGAGTTCATTCTCCGGGGAACCCCCTTTAAATTATTTCGGTGTATTCTTTCCAATCCACTTTTTCTCTGATTTCGTTGGAAATCATATAAAGACAATTCCTATTTGATATAGCTATTTGGGCCAGTATTTTACGATTAAGAAGCAACTGCCTCTTATATAGATCATGTATTAATTTACTATAACTATAGGATACTCCTTTTTCTCGAATTACTGCGTTTATCCGAGTGATCCACAAACGACGAAAATTTCTCTTTTGCTTATCCCTATCCCGATGAGCCGAAACTAAAGCTCTTATTTTCTGTTGAGTAATAGTTCGAGTAAGTCTTGAATGAGACCCTCGAAAACTTGATGCAAATAAACGAATTTTTGTTCTACGTTTACGAGCTATATATCCGCGTTTAACTCTAGTCATTGAATAAATAAAATTTTGACAAATAACTAATTGATTTTTTTCTTTCAGTTATTATTTTTCCCGTCCTGGCTTATTAATAACTAATAACCAAACGGATTTTTCCAATGTATAAAATAAAAATTCCCATGGCTTTGGCTACTATAACCTTCCCGACCACGATTTTTTGTTATTTTTCTGCGAAATATGAAAGAAATAAGAAATTTTATTTTGCTAGGTGTCAAAAATCTAGTAAAAAAAGAAATAGAAATTAAATGAATAAAGAAATAGTGGGTTTCCTCGTTTCTATGGTTACTTCTTAAACGGTGAGGTCTTCTCTATACACCGGAGCCTTTGGCTTCATTTACTATTTCATCAATGTTCTTGGTAACTTGTATAGTTCACACCACACTCTTTGGCTCTACCCACGAATTATCCAGTAATAGGTCTTTCACAAAGAGACCCACCTATACAGTAACGGTATTTAATTATGAAAGTTAGCTGGGTAGCTAACCCTCGTAGTCCGTTCTTGACCGAGTGAGAACTTCATTTTTCTGTTTTTTTTTTATTTCAGATTTTTCCGCTTAATGGATAACCGTTTGTTACCAATGGAGAATTGTTTCTCATCTTAAATTCAGGTGATTGGATTTGCACCAATGGAAACCATAAACTTTATACACAATAGAAGGATAGATTTGCTTGTTTTTAGATAGTGAACGGAGTCCCTTCTTCCATTCTATCCTATTCACTGGTACTGATCATTCATACTGGAAGCGGTTTTCTTGCCTTTTTTGTGTTAGCCCATGATCTAAACGAGTCGCACATACACCCTAGTACATGTCCCTCGACGCTGAGGACATCCCCGAAGGGCGGGGGATTTCGTGACATTTCGAATGGGCTGTCTTGTATTTCTAATAAGTTGTTTAATAGTTGGCATATTGAGTCATATACATAATGGACTGGTTTAGATTGATCCTAACCGGATTTTTTATTTACTATTTATATAGTCAACTCGTAGATAAAATATCAAATCACGGATTTGCACAAAATCCATTTTTTTCATTCAACTGCTACAAGATCAACAATTCCATAAGCTTGGGCTTCTGTTGCTGACATAAAAACATCTCTTTCCATGTCTTCAGATACAACCCATAAAGGTTTGCCCGTCCTTTGTACATAAACCTTTGTGAGGGTTTCGCGTAGTTTCAGCAGTTCTTCCGCTTCCAGGATAAATTCTCCCGTTTGTGCTTCATAAAAAGAACTAGCAGGTTGATGGATCATTACCCTGATAATAGTTTTATTCGGTGTGATGAAAGAAACAGAAAAGAAAGATAAAGAATAATAGGAAAAAGGATAGAATTGAACAACCGTACGGGCATTATCTTTTATGTATTGCATACGGCTCTATAATAAAATTGACCCCTATTTTCCCGTTCAAGAAAGATAAAAATAGAATCTATCAACCCCGGATGGGTAAATGATCAAAATGCCACCCTTCTTTTTTTCGTAGAAGTTCAAAAATACTACGATGGCTC